AGATGAATAGGTCCATTTATTTATATATTTATTGTATTATTTATATATTTATTGTATTTTATTAATTAATATATATTTCTTAAATTAATATATATTTCTTAAAACATATACTTATAGACTCCCTATCCCTATTAAGTATATATATACTCACTTAGGTATACTTAGTATAATATAACAATTATATATGAATTATAAGATATCTTTATAACAATATAAGGTTCAAATATAAAACAATAAATATAACAATAAATAACAGGTACAAATATTAAATCGAGGTACCCATTCTATGATAACTCTCAACAGTCTCCCCTCCATTTTTGTGCCTTTAGTGGGCTTAGTATTTCCGGCAATTGCAATGGCTTCTTTATCTCTTTATGTTCAAAAAAACAAGATTTTTTAGATACAACAAGGACAAATCTTATATATATATATATATATTTTTCAAGACTTACTTGGATCATAACACGGATATCTATTTAGTAAAATATGGTATAATATGCGGCTTCCTTCGGGCATAAGCTCTTATGTATGTGTAAACATGATAAATGAATTATAACTATTTTCAAATAGATCGGGATCGGGGAGAATTTCTGAAATGTAAAGTAAATATATCTATATGTATTAGGAAATCATATGAAAGGGATGTTATTATTTTAGTTTGGATCTAAGAAATTCGATGAATTATCCCTAAAGGTTCACATCATAATAGTGCTGGTTGATGAGAGTTACTTCGGAAACAAAAAAAAGTAAAAAAAAAATTATTTTTGTTATTCTCCCAATTCCAATAAAATGAAACTAGGTCTAGTTAGAGTATGAGTTGGCGATCAGAACGTATATGGGTAGAACTTATAGCGGGGTCTCGAAAAACAAGTAATTTCTGTTGGGCCTTTATTCTTTTTTTAGGTTCATTAGGGTTTTTATTGGTTGGAACGTCCAGTTATTTTGGTAGGGATTTTATATCTTTATTTCCTTCTCAGCAAATCATTTTTTTTCCACAAGGTATCGTGATGTCTTTCTATGGGATCGCAGGTCTTTTTATTAGCTCCTATTTGTGGTGCACAATTTCGTGGAATGTAGGTAGTGGTTATGATCGATTCGATATAAAAGAGGGCATAGTGTGTATTTTTCGTTGGGGATTTCCTGGAAAAAATCGTCGCATATTCCTCCGATTCCTTATGAAAGACATTCAGTCCATCAGAATAGAAATTAAAGAGGGTATTTATGCTCGTCGTGTCCTTTATATGGAAATAAAAGGACAAGGAGCCATTCCCTTGACTCGTACTGATGAGAATTTTACTCCACGAGAGATTGAGCAAAAAGCTGCTGAATTGGCCTATTTCTTGCGTGTACCAATTGAAGTATTTTGAAAAAAGGAACTGAAGAATGAATACTTTGCAAGAGATAAAAAACTCAAGAATCATCTTTTTTTCTATAGCATAACTTAACTGAAGTTTCTTCAGAACGCTTACTCGAGCCAAAGCAAACGTATATGAAACAATTCTAAAACTAAATTGTTTATGTCCACAATTTTTTTTATGCGTATGTAAATCCACTTAACTCAATTCAGTAACAAATCTAAATGATAGATTCATCATATATCAAAACAAAACATTTCATCATAAAGTAAAGAATTTTTTTTCTAAATATTTGATATTTTGATAGAACGGGAGTTCTTTCGTCTCGAAATCCGACTACTATAAATTTGAAGAGGGCTCTTTCTTATTCTATATTCTTTCTAAATTCAAGGACTAACCGCTGTACTGAATCACAAAAAAATCCGGAAATACATCGATGACTTGTAATAGAACTTATGCTTGATAGAAATATTAGTATCATATAGAGTCGACGAATGAGGTGCGTTCATTAAAAATTTTAAAATTCACAGACGAAAAAATGGCAAAAAAGAAAGTATTAATTTCCCTTCTATATCTTGCATCTATAGTATTTTTGCCTTGGTGGATCTCTCTCTCATTTAATAAAAGTCTAGAATCTTGGTTTACTAATTGGTGGAATACTAGGCAATCCGAAATTTTTTTGAATGATATTCAAGAAAAGAGTATTCTAAAAGAATTCATAGACTTAGAGGAACTCTTACGTTTGGACGAAATGATAAAGGAATACCCGGAAACACATTTACAAAAGCCTCGCATCGAAATCTACAAAGAAACGATCCAATTGATCAAGATGCACAACGAGGATCGCATCCATACAATTTTACACTTCTCGACAAATATAATCTGTTTCGGTATTCTAAGTGGTTATTCTATTCTAGGTAATGAAGAACTTGTTATTCTTAACTCTTGGTTTCAAGAATTCCTATACAACTTAAGCGACACAATAAAAGCTTTTTCTATTCTTTTATTAACGGATTTATGTATAGGATTCCATTCGCCCCACGGTTGGGAATTAATGATTGGCTCTGTCTACAAAGATTTTGGATTTGCTCATAATGATCAAATTATATCCGGTCTTGTTTCTACTTTTCCAGTCATTTTAGATACAATTTTTAAATATTGGATCTTTCGTTATTTAAATCGTGTATCTCCTTCACTTGTAGTGATTTATCATTCAATGAATGACTGAAAAGTGATCGAACGATCCAATTATAATATTTGTTACTTTGTACATAAGCAAAACATTCAAAATTGTACTTACTACCCATCCAAGGGATTCCTCCAATATTCCAGTAAAATTATTTATATTTAATATTTAAGTAAATAGCAAAATTATAGATAGGGAACTATACTAGCGACCTACCTAATTTTATTGTAGAAATTTTCGGGATCAATGATTGGACCATGCAAACTAAAAATACCTTTTCTTGGATAAAGAAAGAGATTACTCGATCCATTTCCGTATCGCTCATGATATATATACTAACCCAGGCACCCCTTTCAAATGCATATCCCATTTTTGCACAGCAGGGTTATGAAAATCCACGAGAAGCGACTGGCCGTATTGTATGTGCCAATTGCCATTTAGCTAATAAACCCGTGGATATCGAGGTTCCACAAGCGGTACTTCCTGATACTGTATTTGAAGCAGTTGTTCGAATTCCTTATGATCTGCAACTGAAACAAGTTCTTGCTAATGGTAAAAAAGGAGCTTTGAATGTCGGGGCTGTTCTGATTTTACCCGAGGGGTTTGAATTAGCCCCTCCCGATCGTATTTCGCCCGAGATTAAAGAAAAGATAGGAAATCTGTCTTTTCAGAGCTATCGTCCCACTAAAAAAAATATTCTTGTGATAGGTCCGGTTCCTGGTCAGAAATATAGTGAAATCACCTTTCCTATTCTTTCCCCGGACCCCGCTACTAAGAAAGATGTGCACTTCTTAAAATATCCCATATATGTAGGCGGGAACAGGGGAAGGGGTCAGATTTATCCCGACGGGAGCAAGAGTAACAATAATGTTTATAATGCTACAGCAGCAGGTATAGTAAGCAAAATAATACGAAAAGAAAAAGGGGGGTACGAAATAACCATAGCGGATGCATCGGATGGACGTCAAGTGGTTGATATTATCCCTCCAGGACCGGAACTTCTTGTTTCAGAGGGCGAATCCATCAAACTTGATCAACCATTAACGAGTAATCCTAATGTGGGTGGATTTGGTCAGGGAGATGCGGAAATAGTACTTCAAGATCCATTACGTGTCCAAGGTCTTTTGCTCTTCTTGGCATCTGTTATTTTGGCACAAATCTTTTTGGTTCTTAAAAAGAAACAGTTTGAGAAGGTTCAATTGTCCGAAATGAATTTCTAGATCTGCGGATTTATCAACATCAAGCTCTAAAAATAAACAAATTTTTGTTGGGAATTATGTATGATCAAAAAAATTTTGCTTATTTCTATTCTTTATTCTACCGGATTTCGGGAATTACTTAATACCGCATTCCTGGTCATAGTATATTGTGAAGGCGACTGTTTTACTTAACTCTTCTTTATTTATTTGTTTTTTCAATCCAAATTGAAACGGTATGATATAGAATGAATCAATAGTTTTATATTTGACTAAAATCAAAACAAAAGATAAATAAGCGGAGAATAGAAACCAAAGTATAAATGAGAGGAACAAAGGATTTTAGGGGAGATTGTTCGTCTCCTAGTCCTTGACACAAGAAACGGAATTTTACCCAACCCTTTCTTGTGTCGAATTAATAAAGATTCTCGATCCCGTTCGTAAAAAATGGATATTTGTAGTTTTCATTTTTTTTTTTTTTTTTTTATATAGGTTTATTTTATCATAACCCTTTTTTAGATTTCTTACGTAACATAGTGGTAGTGGACAAATAAATATAGGTCAATTTATTGAGCAATATAGAACTTCTTCAATTTCAACGAACTTATAAAAAAAAAATTTCACTTTTATGAGATTAAATATTTATTAGATTAAATGGAGTAAGGTTCTATTCTATTAGTATAGTAAAGTAGTATAGTAAAGGGTTTGCATGATATCTGATTGATAGAAATATATTCTATTTATATATAATTGTGAGTCATCCAAAAAGGGTAAATCGAGTGATTCCTTCTTTGTTTTAAGTATTGACAGATACTATTGAGTAACAGATGTTCTGAATCAATTAACGAAGTTCATTTTTTAAAAACATCATCAGAAAAGGTGGAGGTTTTTGAAACATCTCTAAAAAAAAAAATATTATGATTATTAAGAACTCAACGGGACTTACCCCCTCTTTCCTTGTCTGATTCGAGGGGGATCCCGTTGAGTTCTTATGCTTTCATGTCTACAACTCAGTTCATCCGATTATTACAGGGATGAACCTAATCCGGAATATGAACCATAAAAGAAAATACCGATTAAACCGATCACAAGAATACCGGCTACAGTACCTATTATCCAAAGAGGAATCCTTCCAGTAGTATCGGCCATTTGTCCTACTTTCCTCCACATTTTATCAAGTGGTCATGCTAGAGACATAAACAGCCATAGATAATTATGAGATGATATCTTTCCGAATGGGATAAGAGAATTCCTACTATCTAT